AATGAATATCCGACGAAGTAAAACCATCTTGATAAAGATGCCAGACCCCACTCTCTGTACTATCCATAGGGTCAATTCTAACAAGTCACACACTCATATTCCGGAAATATACAATGCAAAAAAAGATTTCGCGGTCGAACTACCAAAGGAGAATAGGCTAAAATTTTTAGACCTACATAATTTACTTTTTTATATCGAACTAAAAGCTAGGACTTCAAGATTCTTCTCAGTCTAATTCACTGAAATTCCATCAAGTAGAACAGAAGAATTATAAATCTCCAAAATAATAGATAGGAATACCGCAAATAGAGCCATTGCAACACCCATCAAAGGGGTCGTTCCCCATCCAGGAGCTACTTTACCATATTCGGAATTCAATGGTTTCAATAACTTCCCTACAGTAGTGCTTCTTGGACCTGATCTAGAACTATCTTCAACAGTTTGTGTAGCCATAAATCTTATTTTGTATTCATTACGATCTGTTGACTTTGTATACCATTCCGTTGTAAATAAACGATCTTATCATAGATCCATTGTGGTCTTTCAATTCTATAATAATGGAAACAGCAACCCTAGTCGCCATCTTTATATCTGGGTTACTTGTAAGTTTTACTGGGTATGCTCTATATACTGCCTTTGGGCAACCCTCTCAACAACTAAGAGATCCATTCGAGGAACACGGGGACTAGTTGACGTAATCAGCCTCCAAATATTTGGAGGCTGATTACGTCAATGAAGATAATGAAAAATTATTTCATTTTTTAGTTGAAATTGTAGGTGGTTCCCGAAAAAAAATAGCGAAAAAAATTATCCCTAAAGTCGATACTAAGAGAAATGTATAAACCAATGCTTCCATAAATTTGATTGTGGTTTACAATTATAGCTTTCATACCTGTTTTGTTTTTGTTTACTTGGGAGTATCCCTACGGATAAAGAAAGAGTCAAAGAAACGGCAGCGATTTAAATCAAGGTTTCTACAGTACCCTACCTATTAAATAAAATAGCAAACAGAAACTATAAGAAAAAAAAGCAATGTTGCATCAGACTGTTTGTCTTTTTGTAGTTGGATCTCCAAGTTTTTGGAATGCCCCAAATTCTACTTGAGCATCCAAATCTGGATCAATACCAGCAAAAACATCTCTGAAAAGGGTTCTAGAACCATGCCAAATGTGTCCAAAGAAGAAAAGTAGAGCAAACGAAGCATGCCCAAAAGTAAACCAACCTCTTGGACTGCTACGAAAAACACCATCGGATTTCAAAGTAGCACGATCTAATTCAAAAATCTCACCCAATTGAGCCCGTCTAGCATATTTTTTCACAGTTGCGGGATCACTATAACTAACTCCATTGAGTTCACCACCATAAAACTCAACAGTTACACCTACTTGTTCGACACTATATTTAGACTCTGCCCTTCTAAATGGGACGTCGGCTCTAACAATTCCGTCTCCGTCTACCAAAACAACCGGAAAAGTTTCAAAAAAAGTAGGCATACGGCGTACAAAAAGTTCACGCCCTTCTTTATTTCTAAAGACGGGGTGTCCTAGCCATCCAACAGCTATTCCATCCCCATTGTCCATTGAACCCGCTCGGAATAATCCCCCCTTTGCTGGATTATTACCAATATAATCATAAAAAGCTAATTTTTCAGGAATTTTAGCCCAAGCTTCTGATAAACTTTGATTTTCAGCTAGTCCAGCACTAACTCTTCGATATATTTCTTGTTGAAAGTATCCCTGATCCCATTGATAACGAGTAGGACCAAATAATTCGATGGGAGTAGTTGCAGAACCATACCACATAGTTCCAGCAACAACAAAAGCTGCAAAAAAGACAGCAGCAATACTACTGGAAAGGACGGTTTCAATATTACCCATACGTAATCCTTTGTATAGACGTTGAGGCGGACGAACACTAAGATGGAATAAGCCCGCTAATATACCCAACGTCCCTGCTGCAATATGATGAGAGGCTATTCCTCCCGGAACAAAAGGGTCAAAACCCTCCACGCCCCACGCCGGATTTACGGGTTGGACCTTTCCGGTTAGTCCATAAGGGTCGGATACCCATATTCCAGGACCAAATAATCCTGTTACATGAAATGCGCCAAAACCAAAACAAGCCACTCCTGAAAGAAATAAATGAATTCCAAAAATCTTAGGCAAATCCAAAGAAGGTTTTCCTGTACGTTCATCACAAAAAATTTCTAGATCCCAATATACCCAATGCCAAATAGCTGCCAAGAAGCATAAGCCAGAAAACACGATATGTGCTGCGGCTACCCCTTCGTAACTCCAAAGACCCGGGTTCGTTATAGTCCCTCCTGTAATATTCCAACCGCCCCATGAGTTGGTTATTCCTAAACGAGTCATGAAAGGTATAACGAACATACCTTGTCTCCACATTGGATCAAGAACAGGGTCGGAGGGATCAAAAACAGCTAATTCATATAGAGCCATCGAACCGGCCCAACCAGCAACCAGAGCGGTATGCATTATATGAACAGAAAGCAAACGACCGGGATCATTCAATACAACAGTATGAACACGATACCAAGGCAAACCCATGGAAATACCCCTTTATCAACGAAAAATAGACACTATGTAACTTTATTGCATTGGAAAAAACTATGCTACGGACCCCCCCCCCCCCTTTTAGGTAATTATTTCTGAGAAAGGATTAATATTTGTTCTATTCTGTTAGTAATAATGGAACAATTCGATTCATAGGAAAAAAGGGAAGCGGATCTATTCTATATCCGATAAGTACCAATACGCAATGGGGGTGAATCCTATTTTATATGAACCAAGATAGCTATTGTTGTTCATCATTCAGAAGCCCGTTCGTAAAAAATTTACTTTATTTTTTTTTTTCATTCTCTCTTACTTTACTTTTATTTTATATTTTATTTTAGCTTATTCAACTTATGTATTAAATATGATTAATTTAAATATGATTAATTAATAAAGTAGGAAAAAAGGATAATATTATTAAAAAATGAAACCCCAGTCTTACGTTTCCACATCAAAGTGAAATAGAGAACTTCATTCTCTTTTTTTTCATTTCATGCCTATTGGCGTTCCAAAAGTACCTTTTCGAAGTCCTGGAGAAGTAGATACATCTTGGGTTGACATATAGTGCGACTTGTCAGATATATTGGGCTATATGGGATTTTCCCATTTTCTCCCTCGATCGAGATATCCTCTGTTTCGCCCAAAAAGATTGATTTAATTATCAAAAATTTGTAACGCGAAGCGCAAAAAATAAAGTGGAATTAAATGCAGGGAGTATTTAGATTGATATTAGATTATCAAAATTTTTTATGGTTTACGTGATCGGACTAATAAAATGAAGTATCCAGGCTCCGTTTAGCAAAAACCCAATTGATAATTAATATATAATATTTTTATAATTACTACTTGTTATGATATGCAAAATTATGATAAAAATTTATATTAAAAATTAAAAAAAACAAAAAATTTAAACAGGGTGATTTAAAACTGTTGATCAAATAAAAAAATAAAATTCAAACTTTAGTGACTATTTGACAGAAGACATGTGAAAGAAATGAATTGAAAAAAAAAAGGGAGTAGTAAAAAAAAAGACGCGGTATTTGGTTCATTTGTCCTATATGTGCAAATAAAAATCGGGCAAATTTTTCCTTTTACTCGGGGTAGAGCATAAACCTAAAAAATTAAAAAAAAGTAAGAAGCCCGTTCAGGAACAAGAAAAAACCATCGCCATTTCAACTGAATCTCGATGAAAAAAAATATCAATGAATCAAGTTAGTCTGACAGGCTTAATCAATCGTTTTATTATAGGATTATAATATCTAATAAAAGGGGCAAAAACGTCGTTTTTCTTTTACTTTTAAAAAGGGAGCAAGCCCTTCCCTTAAAAGTTAGAAAAAAAGCCTTCTATGAAAAAAAGGGGGTTGGAATCGACACATTGATTTTTTCACAATTTTTATTGAACCGTATGCATCAAAAGGTGCCTGTACGGCTCCTAAGGAATAAAATTTTATCCTAATCAACCGACTTTATCGAGAAAGATTATTTTTTTTAGGCCAAGAAGTTGATACCGAAATCTCGAATCAACTTATTAGTCTTATGATATATCTCAGTATAGAAAAGGATACCAAAGATCTTTATTTGTTTATAAACTCTCCTGGCGGATGGGTAATATCTGGAATGGCTATTTATGATACTATGCAATTTGTGCGACCCGATGTACAGACAATATGCATGGGATTGGCCGCTTCAATAGCATCCTTTATCCTAGTCGGAGGGGCAATTACCAAACGTATAGCATTCCCTCACGCTTGGCGCCAATGAGTTTTTTAATTTTAGAGAAAAAATACTATGCCTTCGCCACCGGAAATATGAATTAGTTAAGTAATAATAGCATGGCACTTCGAATTCGATATGAAATTTTTGAGAAAAAAAATAAAATTAGATTATATATTGAAAGAGTAGTATGAGATAAGGAAGGGGTATTTCAAATGATATCTTACCTATTCGGGCACATCTCAGCGTCACAAACTTTGTTTTCACACCGGAAGCTTATTTACAAAATTTATATTAAAAAAGACACTTTGGGATTGCTGAATCATAGACGAATAAAAAAAATGATATATAAAGCAACGGAACCATCGTAGTATTTTTTTAACTCCTACAAAAAAGAAGGATGGTAATTGGATCATTTATGGATCTGCGTATAATACAACCTATATTTTGTTTTCGTTCGCCGAAAATAAAGGTCAAAAAAACGTAAATTCCATTGTGGAGCCGTATGCAATGCACAAAAAAAGCCTGTACGGTTTTTCAAATTTCTCTGCTTTTTTGGTTATCTCGCCTCGTTCTGCGAAATAAAAGAACCTTTTCTATTATATCATCAGGGTAATGATCCATCAACCCGCTAGTTCGTTTTATGAGGCACAAACGGGAGAATTTATCTTGGAAGCGGAAGAACTACTAAAACTTCGCGAAACCATCACAAGGGTTTATGTACAAAGAACGGGCAAACCTATATGGGTTGTATCCGAAGACATGGAAAGGGATGTTTTTATGTCAGCAACAGAAGCCCAAGCTCATGGAATTGTTGATCTTGTAGCGGTTCAATAAAAAATAGGAGCGATTTCATGCAAATCTACAATTTATAATTTTATATCTTTTTAGATTAAAGGTGTAGTTTCATATTATCTTCAATATAAAAAAAATATATTGAAGAGAATCTTGAAGAGAAGTAATTCAGAATTAGCCGGTTAGAACCAATCTAAACCAGCCCATTATTTATATGATTCCGTATGCCAACCATTAAACAACTTATTAGAAATACAAGACAGCCAATCCGAAATGTCACGAAATCCCCAGCGCTTCGGGGATGCCCTCAGCGACGAGGAACATGTACTCGGGTGTATGTGCGACTCGTTTAGATCATAGACTGAGACACAAAAAGTAAATTCTTTTTTTAATATCAAGGATCAGTACCTTTGAATAAAATATAATGTAGGAACTCGATTCATTATTTAAAAAAGCTATATCACTCATATCTTATATTGTGTCTGAAACTTATGGTTTACATTGGTGCAAATCCAATCAACTCCATTTTTTTAGAAAACCCCCAATGATAACAAATGGTTATCCATTAAGCGGGGGAAATTACTTTTTTATTAAAAAGATTCCACTCTTAAAAGAAAAGAACGGACTAACAGGGTAAACGACCAAATCAATTTTTAAAATAAAATACCGTTACTGTATAAAGTGGATCTCATTGTGAAAGACCTATTACTGGAATATTCATGGGGTAGAGCCAAAGAATGTGAATTGTACAAGTTACCAATAGTATTGATTAATTAAAAGAAGGAGCTCCGGTGTATAGAGAGGACCTCACCGTTTTAGAAGTAACCATATAAACGATGGAACCCACTATTTATCCATTTATATTTACTACTTTTTGTAGTTATTCTATTTTTTATATTAAGTATCAAGGCTATTTCTCCTTTCAAAGCAAAGGAAAATACTTAGCAAAAAATAGTGGTGGGGAAGGTTAGAGTAGCAAAAGCCATTGGAATTTTTTTTTATACATTGGAATAATTCGTTTGGTTATTAATAGACTAATAAAGGGGAAAAGAATAACTAAAAAAAGAATTAGTTATTCATCAAAGTTTGATTTATTCAATGACTAGAATTAAACGCGGATATATAGCTCGGAGGCGCAGAACAAAACTTCGTTTATTTGCATCCAGCTTTCGAGGGGCTCATTCACGACTTACACGAACTATGACTCAACAGAGAATAAGAGCTTTAGTTTCGGCTCATCGGGATAGGGGTAAAAGAAAAAGAGATTTTCGGCGTTTATGGATCACTCGAATAAATGCCGTAATTCACCAAACGGGGGTATTCTATAGTTATAACCGATTCATACACAATCTGTACAAGAAGCAATTACTTCTTAATCGGAAAATACTTGCACAAATAGCTCTATTAAATAGGAGTTGTCTTTATACGATTTCGAATGAGATCAAAAAATAAGGGGTTTGGAGGAAACCCACTAAAATATTTGAAATATAGTTCTAAGGAGAAAAATATTTGAAATATAGTTCTAAGGAGAATGAGCTCGGGAAGGTAGAGTAGAAATTAGTATTATAAAAAACAAAACGAGGGTATATAGTCGCTAAAAAAAGAGTTTTTATTTTTATTTTCGACGATTCTTTTCTTTTTTTTTTTATGACAGACACAGACGTAACAATCAAAGTTTGATTCTTGATTGGATTTTTCGAACAAAATATTAATCTCTTTTTTAATTCCTTCAGTTTGGAATTGTTATTCAATTGAAGAATAAGTCTATTTTTTTCTGGTTCTAAGGCTAGTAGTTCTAGGGGTCGACTCGCTTCTTTCAAATTGTTTCTGATTATTAAGAAAAGGTAACAAAGATAAAATACGAGCTTGTTTTATAGCAATAGTAATTAATCGTTGTTGTTTTAAAGTCACTCTATTCACCCGTCTAGATAATATTTTTCCTTGTTCACTAATAAATCGACTAATTAAACTCATGTTTCTATAATCAATTCGATCCCCCGATTGGATCGGGGGCAAACGCCTACGAAAAGATCGCTTGGATTTAGTAAAAAGTCGCTTAGATTTATTCATAATTTTTTTATTCCTTATCTCTAAAATCCTATTTTTATCGGATCAAAATAAAAACGATTTCTATTTATATTCTATATAGGATAGAGTTTCTATATAGAATTAAGAATATAGGATTAGATTTATTTCTATTGATTTATTTGTTTATATTTATATATATGTAATATATATATAGATACTATCATTATTCCTGTTCTTAAAATAACAGTTGACATACAAGCACTCAATTTTATCTATTTCTTGATTTCCCCGTGAATTGTATGTTTATAACAATAGGGACAGAATTTTCTCAATTCCAATCGACTAGGGGTGTTATGCCGATTCTTTTGAGTAATATATCTGGAAATTCCCGCCGATTCTTTCTTAATATCATTTCGAACACAACAGGTACATTCCAAAATAATTGTTACTCGAACATCTTTACCCTTGGCCATGAAACCTCCTTTGGATTTATGATTCACCCCAATCTTCTATTTTATTTTTAGTATCCAGAAAGAACAAGAACCAAAAAAATAGAATCTGTTAACTAAAAAAAAAATTGGAAATATTTTGTTGCAATGAATATTATTTAGTAATTAAATAAAAATAAAATAATAAGCAATACAATGATTTTTTGAAAACTATATTTAAAATCTTTGTACAGTATTTTTTTAAGTATCTCGTAGGATACTATTTCCCTATCAACACCTTTTTTTCGTTCTATTAATAAATCCTGAACCCACGTTTTTATGACCTTTCGCCCCCACCTTTTTTTCTAATTTTTTTTAGAATGAATTAGAAAAAGGTGGGGGGGGAGGGGGATAATGAGTCCCAGATCCTTGATTGTATCTCTAAATTTTTTCACCCTTTCTGATGTTAATAACTAGAATTAAAAAAAGGGAAATGTTAATGCATCTGGAAATAAACGATTAATCTCTATTAATAAACCTGCTAATGAAACGAACCATAGAGTACTTAGTACCGGCGCTACGGAAAGATATGTTTTTAGATCTCGCATTTGAAATCCTCCTTCTTTCTTCTTTAATTGTATTACATTATATATAGTAATATATATAACTACAGATGTACATGTAGTTAAGAAGTTCTTGTATACGTAACCCCCCTTTTTCAAAATTAGAATTGAAATATTGTCTACTAGAACTATCTTATAGATTCCGTTTTCAAATGTTTCAAATGGAAAGGCCTTTTATGTAAAATTTAAATTGATAGAATTCTCGTAAAAAAAGTAATTTTTAATTATATGTTTGTTATCTGATATGAGAAAAAAAATAAGAAATTAATTGGATATAACAATAAAAAAGAAGAAGGATGTGGAAAACAAGGCAGGAATTCTCTACAATGACACTGTAAACCAATTGAAAGGGATGTAGCGCAGCTTGGTAGCGCGTTTGTTTTGGGTACAAAATGTCACGGGTTCAAATCCTGTCATCCCTACCTATTACTGCTCTTCTGAGCAGTAACGAGGGATCTATTTTAGATCTATCTTTTTTTAATAAAATTGGACATACATATAATTATGAAATTTATGATATACTATATCATAGTATATACGTACAAAATCTACTCGGGTTAAAGAATGTCCTCTTTATAGTTTATAGCCTTTTCGTTTTTTAGAAAAAACAAGAAAAGCGCTCTTAGTTCAGTTCGGTAGAACGTGGGTCTCCAAAACCCAATGTCGTAGGTTCAAATCCTACAGAGCGTGATTTCATTCTTGTTTATTAGATTGTGTCAAAATTCCAATGTTCGCAAATAATTGAGCAGAAATCTGAATTAGACCTCCCGCATATGAAAGCAAGAAGGAGGTCAGTAAAAAAGGATATGTTAATTAATCAAAAGTCCAACTGATCACCACGCCTGTATTGTAAATAAGCCGTTACGAATAATCCAGCCAAAGTAATAGGAATTAGACCTAAGACGATTCCAAATAAAAAAACTTCAATCATTTAAATTTTCTTTTATTTTCATTTTTTAAAGGGAGAAAAGAGAGGTACTAGCTATTCCTAGCTCTTAATCTGTATTGCCGATGAATCTCAATGACCAAAATTGGGTAATTAACCTGGTAGGGAACTATCGAACATATGAAATACCACAGAACTCCTTTTTATTTAAAAATCTTCATTCAATTAATTTCAAATAAGTCGTATTTTGCTTAGACCAATAAATAGAACCGAGGTTATAGTTAAAGCTGCTAGTAGAAAACCGAAATAACTAGTTATAGTAGGCATGAAGGGACTCAATAAAATATGTTTTTTTATACATATGTTTCTAAAGTACTTCCCTAAGTTTCAATTAAAAAAATTTTTAAGAGATAGAGATAGATAAAAATACTAGTTACAAGAATCAAAAAATTCAATTGAAAATTTGTGAATTATCAATCATTATAGTATAGGTGGTATGAACAAAAATAGAGAAAAAGAACGCAATCCATCGTCTTTGACATTTGCACCATCTCAGGATTCAGAATTCACGTAACTGATTCATTGAAAAACTCTTTAAGAAAAAAAAAAAGAACTCTATTATCTAACTTCAGTCAAAACGTATAACTTTTTTTGAATGAATATGGAAAAATTTGAAAATAAGTTGTTTTATTCTTTTTTTTAAGTGACCTTAGAACCTAGAATACGCCCCCTTCTACTTTAAGTAAAAATTAAAATTAAATTTACTTAAAATTTTAATTTGAACTCATTAGATTAAATAGTAGAGCGGTTTTCTTAATTTAATCTATCGAATGAGACCAAAAATAGGTATCCTACACGGAGAACGAGATCAGTAAAAAAAAAATATTTATTTATTTTAACTAGATTTGAAAAGATAACTAGATTTTTAAAACTTATAATTAGCAATTTCTATTA